TCCCAGAGCATATTCATTATCTTAGAATAGAATAAAGATTTCGTTGAATGGGGTAACGTCTAATGTTAGCTGGAATTTCTTTCTTTTTTTTATCTTTTATGCATGAATCATATCTTTTTTACACAAACTGAATTGAATCGCGTACAAATGACACGCAAATGTAATTGACTCTATTTCTGATCCAGGTAAATTGGGAACATGGGCTCCCAGAGTTGGAATTTAAAAAAGGGGGTCTTTTCATCCTATGCCCAATCCCATCTTGTTTCGGGAAGTTAGTTATTTAGAAAAGCATTCCGTCCCATATTGATTTTCTATTTTATCAATATTTGGATTTTCAAGGATCCTATCTATTATTTCGTATCCTATAAACTATATTTTTAGGAATTTTTATATAGATTTCTTAATTCTAACTATTTTGGTACTAATGAAATTCATTCAAAGTCGATAAGATTAATTCTCCTAAGGGGTTAGACTAAAATAAAAAAAGGAGCAACTTAATTTGGACTTGTTGGGATTTGTACCTAGCCAGTCCGCATCCCCGATCAAAATTCCCATTTTATTTCTCTTATGTCCCATTAGTCCTGTAGTACCCCGGGGGCGAATACATTAACCGAAGATATTCAAATTTCTGTGTCTGCCTGAATTGCATTAACAAAAATCAAATTCTAAAATTATATATGTAATTATATATCTATCCGAATCCGATGTATTTTCTTTGAATAAGTATTTCGTGTTTGGCCCTAATAAATAATTGTAAATTTATGTAACACTAAAAAGGGGGTGTTTTATGTTTTATATCTTTTATTCTCTTTTATTCACTTTCTATTCTATTATGTATGGATATTCTATTATGTATGGCAAGATTCAATTAGCGAAATCTTGCTGAACTACACAGCTTAAACAAAATAATAAAAAATGAGGAAATGTTTAACGTATATGTATCCTTCTATTCTATTTTTGTGAAAAAGGTTTTTGATCCCCTCGATTTTAAATTTAAAAATTAAAAAATTTAACAAATATTTAACCCTAACCTTTAATCTATAATCTATTATTAAATAGAAATTCTTTTTCATTTTAAATTAAGAGGACTTGCTAAAACTTATTCAGAAACCTCTTTACCGATTTGTAGCTATATTCTTTATTTACCGATCTATAGCTATATATAAAATCTCTCTTCTATATTCTAAAGAACATTATAGAACAAAGGGATATAGATTACGATGTCTACAAACCAATGACTATTCATGATTCCATAATTGAATCAATTCCATACTGGTTCCAAATTAGAGGGATGTTATGGTAAAACTTCGTTTGAAACGATGTGGTAGAAAGCAACGTGCGACTTGAAGGACACGATCCATTGTGGATTCTTTCTTATATCCACCATTTTCGATTTCTATAGGAATGAAGGTGCTCTTGGCTTCGACATCCGTTGGTAACCTAAATAGTCCACGATGGAGCTCGAGTAGAAAGTATTAATTCATTTCTCAGGACAAGAATCTAGGGTTAATGCAAATCAATAAATTGGAGCAACTTCGTGAATATATCTTCGATATAGAAATGGAAGGGATCCCATTCGAGCAAGTTTCCAATTCAAAAGGAAAATTTCTTGGAATTAATCAAACCCTTTCGATCCAAAGTGTATCACGCGGGAATCTATTGTCCGTAGGATTCTTTGATAGAAGGAAATCAAAAAAAGGGGTATGTTGCTGCCATTTTGAAAGGATTAAGAAGCACCGAAGTAATGTCTAAACCCAATGATTTAAAACAAAGATAAAGGATCCCAGAACAAGGAAACACCGTTTTAATCGTCTCACTAACTGGGCCAGACTTAAGAATCCAAATAGATTTTAACCGAGACAAACAAAAAAGGGGGTAAAGACCACTCAATAAACGAAAGATTCTCTTTTGAATTATTTGAGAGTTATCTAACTTGAGTTATGAGTAAGAATAGTTTTTTTTAGAAAAGAAGAAGAAAAAACAGACTTAAACTCCAGTCTAATTGATTTGATGATTTTATAGAACCTTTTGTCATTTATGGAATTTATTCGAATTCCATACCATAGATAAAACTTAAAATCCAATTCTTTTTTTTTTCTCGAGCCGTACGAGGAGAAAACTTCCTATACGTTTCTAGGGGGGGTGTATTGTTCATCTACATCTATCTCAATGAGTCGTCTATCGAATCGTTGCAATTGATGTTCGATCTCGAAGAGAAGGAAAAGATCTTCAGAAAGTAGGTTTTTATGATCCGATAAAGAATCAAACTTATTTAAATGTTCCCGCCATTCTCTATTTCCTTGAAAAAGGGGCTCAACCTACAGGAACTGTTCAGGATATTTTAAAAAGGGTGGGGGTTTTTAAGGAATTTTATTCTAATCAAACGAAATTCAATTAAGGATTAAGGAAATACAAAAAAGGGGGGGGCAGTTATTTGTATATAACTTTGGATAACCTTTCTCTACTCTTTTTTATTACCCCCCCCCCTTTTTTCCTTTTC